GTGGGTCAATCATTAACAATTTCATTGTCAATGTGAAATATTTATACAAAGAAAAATGTGGGAGAAATGAAGAAGATGCAGGTTCATTTATCTGATTGGCTAGTCAAGCATGAGCTAATTCATAGATCTTTAGGCTTTGATTGCCGAGGAATAGAGACTTTACAAATAAAAACCGAGGATTGGGATTCCATTGCTGTCATTTCATATGTATATGGTTACAATTATTTGCGCTCCCAGTGTGCCTATGATGTAGCACCAGGCGGATTTTTAGCTAGTGTGTATCACCTTACGAAAATACGGTATGGTATAGATAAACCAGAAGAGGTATGCATAAAAATATTTGCTCCCAGGAGTAATCCTCAAACCCCGTCAGTTTTCTGGATTTGGAGAAGTGCTGATTTTCAGGAACGGGAATCTTATGATATGTTGGGAATTTCTTATGAAAATCATCCTCGCCTTAAACGTATCTTGATGCCTGAAAGTTGGATAGGCTGGCCCTTACGTAAAGACTATATTACGCCCAATTTCTATGAAATTCAAGATGCTCATTGATTGATAAAAAACCCCTTTTTTATCAATCAATGAGCATCTTGGCATTCCCCTTCTAGATGAAACAGAGTAACTGGACTTTCATTCGTATTGTGGAGGGGCTAAAATAAAAAAAGAAACTCTCATTGCTATTCCCCAATCGGGAAGATATCATATAATATACATTTCGTATGAGCACAATAGGATGATTCTGCACCATGAACTTTGTACCTCGCACATCACTTAGTGGGGACCTCAGAAAGTAACTTGAGCAAGAGTGACAAAAAAATATGAAATTTGAAAGAAAAGACAGAAGAGATGAAATGAAGAAATGCAAAATGAGAAGAATCGGAGTTTATTTGTACTATGTCTGAAATACATCCTTTCTATTCCTATCCTTCCAATCTTTGATTGAATCCTTTTAGCTAATTTTTTTTAGCTATTAGATTTGAGATATATACGAAATTTTCACATACTTTTGGAATAAGAAAAGTGTGAATAGAGAGGAAAAAAATGAAAAAGAAAGTAAAGAATATCTCGTCTCAATGAATTAATTTCATTTGTATGAGGTATGAATATCTATCCGATACATTATTCACGTGTCAGGAACCAGATTTGAACTGGTGACACGAGGATTTTCAGTCCTCTGCTCTACCAACTGAGCTATCCCGACCATTTCCCGTGCATCATCCTAGCAGAGTACTTATATCTATGTCAATGAAAAGAATTAAAAAATAAAATATTAACAAATTGGACCTAGCCCCTGAATTTCTTAGATCTTCAAAAAGAAAACATTTTTTGTAAATGTCAGGAAAAAGATATGGACTATGAATGATTCAATAACGGAAATTACTTGAACATATATATATATGTTCATATCGTACTATACAAAACAAATGAGATTGGATTGGAAGAAGATACGAGGATTTTGATTCGGATCCATTTGTGAAAGAACAGAGTTAATGAAATGAGAAAGATATTTCATTTTGGTTAAACTAAACCACTGATGAAAAAAAAGAAAGAGGATGAGAATAAATAAAGAGTGAGGAAGTAAAATGGGCTTTTTATTGGGGATAGAGGGACTTGAACCCTCACGATTTAAAAATTCGACGGATTTTCCTCTTACTATAAATTTCATTGTTGTCGGTATTGACATGTAAAACGGGACTCTCTCTTTATTCTCGTCTAATTAATCTTCAAAAGATCTATCAAACTCTGGAATGAATCATTTGATCACTGAATATTTGAATTCGATTCTTTTTTCAACTTAAATTGGAATTGATTCACAATAACTCTTCAATTTTTCATAGATTTTTTGATCTCTATCATTATAATTAATATATAATAGAAATAGAAGATTTCTATTTTCATATATAGAGCTATGTCAGTATGTATACGTACGTATTAGGTATATAAGGTTATCCTTTCTGTCATTTCAATAGAAGGATTTTAGCTACTAACGTAACGTAGTCAATTTCATTCGTTAGAACAGCTTCCATTGAGTCTCTGCACCTATCCCTTTTATTCTCATTTTCCATCTTTTTTCTCAAAACAAAGATTTGGCTCAGGATTGCCCATTTTTAGTTCCAGGGTTTCTCTGAATTTGGAAGTTACCACTTAGCAGGTTTCCATACCAAGGCTCAATCCAATCAAGTCCGTAGCGTCTACCAATTTCGCCATATCCCCCTTTCTTTTGAGACAAGGGTAATTTCATCCACCTCTTTCATTTATCTTGGGACTATTGAATTCATTAGGTAATGATTCCTATATCGAAAAAGTGTATGCTGCTATTTTCTTTTTTTCCACCCCCTATTCTATATTCTATCATTTCATCTCTATTGGATGAACCCTATTTGTTTCAATACGAAATTGATTCTATCATTGATGTATTCCCAATTCAATATGGATAGATATATCCCACATATATATGTGCCTTTCCTCCTCCTTAATTTTTACAGTGCAGTTTGGAATAGTGGAACGGTCGATATTCATTCTTTTTTTTTCATTTCAAATCCTAATTTCATTGATATATTGATATTTTATATTCATATATATATATGAATATGGAATTTCATTATGGAATTTAATTTCTATTTCTATTTAGATATCTAAATTATCTATATCTAAATAGTTTTCTTTTCTATTTTCTAAATAGAATCTAAAATATATAACTAATAAATATAAGAAATTTAAATAATCAATAAATTAAAAAAAGAAGAAGAATCACTAGGTAATAGCTAAGATCCGATAGTTTCCTGTATTCCTATACACTATTGCTCTTATATCCGCCCGCTTAGCTCAGAGGTTAGAGCATCGCATTTGTAATGCGATGGTCATCGGTTCGATTCCGATAGCCGGCTCTTTTTCTTTATCAATTTTTTTCTTTCCATGAGTAAAAATATCTACTCTCGCTTTCTCTAAATGTCGGGTCACCGATCTATTATGTCATGGTAACTTGCAGCTATAGCTATGAATAAAAAAGTTGACTAGAACAATTAGATCTCTACAGAAGAAATTGGAAAATGTAACCTTCGCTTTAATTTCCTATATATACAAAAAATCCGAATATTGATAAAATTTCTTTTATTCTGTTTTGTAGGACTTTAGTAAATTGAGTTTTGCTTTGCTGATCCTTTAGTTCAGTCTGAATTTATATTTTTTTGTCAAATAAAAGTGAATCAAAAAGGAGCCTTTATATGTCTCGTTACCGAGGACCTCGTTTCAAAAAAATACGCCGGCTGGGGGCTTTACCGGGACTAACTAGTAAAAGACCCAGATCCAGAAGTGATCTTCAAACCCAATTGCGCTCTGGAAAAAGATCACAATACCGTATTCGTTTAGAAGAGAAACAGAAATTGCGTTTTCATTATGGTCTGACAGAGCGACAATTACTTAAATATGTGCATATTGCTGGAAAAGCCAAAGGGTCAACAGGCCAGGTTTTACTACAACTACTTGAGATGCGTTTGGATAACATCCTTTTTAGATTAGGTATGGCTTCGACCATTCCTGGAGCCAGACAATTAGTTAACCATAGACACATTTTAGTTAATGGTCGTATAGTGGATATACCAAGTTATCGTTGCAAACCCCGAGATATTATTACTACGAAGGATAAAGAAAGATCGAAAGCTCTGATTCAAAATTATCTTGTTTCATCCCCCCACGGGGAATTGCCAAACCATTTGACTATTGACTCCTTACAATATAAAGGATTTGTCAATCAAATAATAGATAGTAAATGGATCGGTCTTAAAATAAATGAGTTGTTGGTCGTAGAATATTATTCCCGTCAGACTTGATTCTAATGAAAATAAAAAAGCAAGGTTCATACCAATTTTGACTCTTTTCGCTGAAGTAAATAGAGCACCTCGTGCCCTGTCTCATTCATGTATCAAAAAAGGATCGGCAATAGAATTCTTTTTCTTTTTTTCAATATCAATACGATATCTCTATTTGTATTTTACCTATCACAGGGATTAATTAGGGATAGAGAATGTCTATTAAATAAGGGTCTTATCATTAGAATAATGATATCAATTCTTATTTTATTTGATACATTGTAGTCGGTAACGTTGATGAATGAAAAGAAACGGAGAGAGAGGGATTCGAACCCTCGGTAAACAAAAGTCTACATAGCAGTTCCAATGCTACGCCTTGAACCGCTCGGCCATCTCTCCTACAGAATGTTATTCTTGACCAAAACCCGAATGAATAGCGAGTCCTTCATCTTAATTGTAGTACATGTATGATCGCCCGATGGTTCCATAAGAAGAAATTTCTTTTCCAATTTCATATTTATCAACAACAACTTCTTTCATCAGCTAACCCCTGGAATTCATGATTCGTCCGACGAATCTTTCTATTTCAATTGTATGGTGTGGCACATACACGTTATGCAAACAAAAAAGATGGTTACTTTATTTGAATATTTGAATTTATCATGGAATGAGTATTCCATTCTTTTCCTTTTTGGATCATAACCAAATCAAAACTTCTCGAGTTATCAAAATCCATAGTAAACTTGGTTATTCAACTTAGATGAAATAGTAATATACTACGAAATTGGAATGAAATCTAATCTGATTCAACTATTTCATTTCATCTTTGTCCAAAAGGGGGACACCACATTTTTTCCAATTAGTCTGTTTTTATGTTATTTTGTACTGTACAATTCCTTTTTTTGTGGGATTGTTTTCCCCGAAGGGGGGTGAGAAGAATTATAGAATGAATTGCTAATTATGCCTAGATCTCGAATAAATGGAAATTTTATTGATAAGACCTCTTCAATTGTAGCCAATATTTTATTACGAATAATTCCGACAACTTCAGGAGAAAAAAAGGCATTTACCTATTACAGAGATGGTGTGATTTGATTTTTTCTTGTTTTTTTTACCCCTCAGTTTTACGAGAAAAAGAACGTAGTTAGGAATAGAAAAAAACAAATTAGTGAAAGAAACCTACGCTTGGTG